GGGAGGAAATACAAAAAAATAGAAGAGAAAAGTAATACAAAGTTATATACAAATCACTACCCCCTTTTTTGTATTTCCTTAATTTATTTCCTTAATTGAATTTCTGTTGATTAGGACGAAGTTCCTTAAAAACCTCCGCCTTCTTTAAAATATCCTGAACAGTTCCTGTAGGTTGAGCCCCTTTTTCAAGGAAATATAAAATAGCAGGAACATTTAAATAAGTTTGATTCTTTATCGGATCATAAAAACCTACTTTCCGAAGATCTTTTCCTTCTCTTCGGGATCGAACATCAATTGCAACGATTCGATAGACGGCTCATTGGGATAGATGTAGATGAACAACACCCCCCCTAGAAACGTATAGGAAGCTTTCTCCTCGTACGGCTCGAGAAAATGATTGATTCGAGGTTTTGTCTCTGTATGGAATTCTATCTAAGAAATGACAACTGGGTCCATAAAATGATCAAATCAATTAAAGATGTAAGTCTTTTTTTTTCTTCTTTCTTCCTGAAAATAAAAAAGAAAGCATTCGTACTCTCATAACTCAAGTTGGATAACTTTCAAACAGTTCAAAGGAAAATCTTTCGGCAATTTCATTTATTGAGCGGTCTTTCCTCTTTTTTTGTTTGTCTCGTTTAAAATCGGATTCTTCAGTCTGATCCAGTTATTAAGACAATTTAAAAGGTGTTTCCTTGTTCTGGGATCCTTTATCTTTGTTTTATTTTAAATCATTGGGTTTAGACATTACTTCGGTGCTTTTTAATCCTTTCAAAATGGCAGCAACATACCCTTTTTTCGATTTCTATGAAAGAATCCTACAAGACGATGGATTCCCTCGTGAAACACTTTGGATCGAAAAAGTTTGATCAATTCCAATAAATTTTTGAATTTTAAACTTGCTCGAATTGGATTCTTTCGATTTCCATACCGAAGATACATTTACGAAGTTGTTTCAATTTTTTTATTGATTGGCATTAACCCTAGACCCTTGCCCCGAGAAATAAATTAATACTTTCTACTCGAGCTCCATCATGGACTATTTACATTCCAAGACAACAAAAAACGAGGGGTTCTAGTGAAACAGAACCAATGATGTCGAGCCAAGAGCACCTTCATTCCTACATAAAATGGTGGATGTACAAATCCACAACGGATCGTGTCCTTCAAGTCGCACGTTGCTTTCTACCACATCGTTTCAAACGAAGTTTTACCATAACATTCCTCTAAGAACCGGTATGGAATTGATTCAATTATGGAATCATGAATAGTCATTGGTTGGGCTGATGTATAAACACCATAATCTATAGTATTTTCTATATCTTCTATATCTTTCTATATCTATAGTATATAGATATAAAGAATACTATAGATATAGGTGGATATATATTTTTCTGAAGAAGTCTTAGTAAGACCCCATCGCTAATATTAATTTGTCTAACATATTATTATTATATTAATTAATATTATATTAATTAATATATAATAAATAATTTTTTTATATAAATAATATAATAAAAAATATAATAAAAAATAAGACGAATAAATGAATTCTTTTTGATTCTGCATCTTCACGTGACTTAATAGGAGAGAAAGATTCAGCTTCTAAGGAATGATTAAACTATTTCTCTTTCTAAATTTATTCGAAATTTAGAAAGTTCCCTTTTCGACATCATTCTTCGAAGAAAATTTGATAGTTAAAAACAACTTTTGATCATCTTAGGAAAAAAGATAAGTCTTTTTTTTTTTAATTGAATCATCAACGATTTCAATGATTTAAAATAGATAAATACACCAAACAACAAATCCAATTTTTTTTATGAGATGGATAAAAAAAGATTAATGTAAGGTAAGATTTTAATTCGTATTCTTTTTTTTTTTAATCTGATTGATAAAATCCAAAGAATGGGGAGGGTTTCGTATCTATCAATTCGATCAAATAGACGGAGCAATTGTCACCGTTTATAGATATTGAAATGAACGCCTTCCCATTACTGATTAACTTCTATCTACCCCATTCTATGGGACTGATGCAGCATAAATCAAAAGAAAAGAAGGGGGTGTCCTAGTCTTTTTTATTTTTACGAAATGCGAGCTGTCTAGGCACAAAGCCAAACAAGTCCAGATTAAGTCCAGTTTTTGCTCCTTTTTTTGCTATTTTAGCCTAACTCTTTTTTTGCTATTTTAGCCTAACTCATTGATTAAGAATTAAGAGACTTAGTGAATTTAATTAGTACCAAAAACCCCCTCTTGGCGAAAAGTCAAGAAATCTACAAAAAATAAAATTGAATCTAATTAGGCTAATTTAGGGGGTAGAGAATACGAGATAGGGAATATGGATTCTTCCGCATCTCGATTCAGTTTAAAAAAAAGATTCATCGAAGAAAAAAATAAGAAACAACAATCAAATCACATTCCAGCTAACATTTCGATTTTAAACAGAACATTGTTAAAAAAGCAATCTATATTCTCATAGAATATATATGTTCTGGGACGGAAGGAT